CGATCGAAGTAATGCGGCTTCTTTTGTGATGATAAATTGCCTACTTAACTCAGTGGTTAGAGTACTGCTTTCATACGGCGGGAGTCATTGGTTCAAATCCAATAGTAGGTAGGTAGGTAGAAAAATTACTAGATAGCATTGGACTTACTTCGCTTCGCTATCTAATAACTTTTTCTACCCTTCTTTCCTTTTTCTTTGTATCAACGAAACCTTTGGATTGTCTTCAATTGGATGGGGGAATCCAATTGATAGCCTCGACTCGTATCCTAGCCCGTTTGAGAGCTAGTTTTGCTTCAACCAATTCTTCCGTACCCTCAGCTCTACTCAAGTTAGCTTCGGCTATTTCAAGTGCCTGTTGAGCTTCTTCTGGATCAATGTCACTACCCAGTTCTGCATCATATCCTAAAATGATGATCTCATTATTAACTATTCTCGCAAAACCACTCCACAGAACCGCCGTTAACCATTGGTCGTTGAGGAGGCGTATTCTCAAAGGACCCATGTCTACACCTGTGTTAATGGGGGCGTGGTTTGGTAATACACCAATTTGGCCGCTATTAGTAGATAAAATGATTTCTTTCACTTCACAATCCCAAATAATTCGTTTAGGAGTTAGTACATAAAGATTTAATTTCATTTCTTCAATTTGTTCTCCTCTTCTAAGTTTATAGCTTTCGTGCTAGCTTCATCGATGTTCCCCACCAAATAAAAAGCCTGTTCGGGTAGGCCATCTAATTCTCCGGAAAGGATTAGTTGAAACCCCCTAATTGTTTCTGCAAGACTAACATACTTTCCTGGAGAACCGGTAAAAACTTCTGCCACAAAGAACGGTTGTGATAAGAACCGCTCAATTTTTCGTGCTCTTGCTACAGTTAAACGATCCTCCTCCGATAATTCATCCAACCCAAGAATTGCAATAATGTCCTGAAGTTCCTTGTAACGCTGTAAAGTTTCTTTAACTCTTTGCGCAGTTTCATAATGGTCCTTGCCAACGATCCGAGGCTGTAACATAGTTGAGGTTGAATCTAAAGGATCTACTGCGGGATAAATACCCTTGGAAGCTAATCCTCTGGAAAGTACGGTAGTAGCGTCCAAATGTGCAAATGTTGTGGCAGGAGCAGGGTCGGTCAAATCGTCCGCAGGTACATAAACAGCTTGGATCGAAGTTATCGATCCCTTCTTGGTAGAAGTAATTCTTTCTTGTAAAGAACCCATTTCTGTACTAAGAGTAGGTTGATAACCCACTGCAGAGGGCATTCTCCCTAATAAGGCGGATACCTCCGATCCTGCTTGAACAAAACGAAAGATATTATCGATGAATAAAAGCACGTCTTGCTTATTAACATCTCGGAAATATTCTGCCATAGTTAGGGCAGTTAAACCAACTCTCATACGAGCTCCCGGCGGTTCATTCATTTGTCCATAGACTAGAGCTACCTTTGATTCCTCAATATTTTTTTCATTAATTACTCCGGATTCCTTCATTTCCATATAAAGATCATTTCCTTCACGAGTCCGTTCCCCTACTCCGCCAAATACGGATACGCCTCCATGAGCTTTAGCAATGTTATTGATTAATTCCATGATGAGTACTGTTTTACCTACTCCTGCACCCCCAAATAGTCCGATTTTTCCTCCACGCCGATAAGGCGCTAAAAGATCGACTACCTTAATACCTGTTTCAAAGATAGATAATTTCGTATCTAACTCAATAAAGGCAGGCGCGGATCTATGAATAGGGAATGTTGCACTAGTATCTACAGGACCCAAATTGTCAATAGGCTCCCCAAGAACGTTAAAAATTCGTCCGAGAGTAGCTCCACCGACCGGAACACTAAGAGGAGCTCCTGTGTCAATCACTTCCATTCCTCTCATCAACCCGTCTGTAGCACTCATAGCTACAGCTCTAACTCGATTATTTCCCAATAATTGTTGTACCTCACAAGTCACATTAATTTGCTTATCGGCAGTGTCCCGACTCTTGACTATCAAAGCGTTATAAATATAAGGCAACTTGCCCGGGGGAAAAGTGATATCCAGCACGGGTCCAATAATTTGATCAATACGCCCTGCATTTTTTTCTTCAATTGTGGAAACCCCGGGACGCGAAGTAGTAGAATTGGTTCTCATAATTATCACATAATTCTAAAAAAAAGGAATTAGTCGAAATTTTTCTTTTTTTTCTTGTTGAATAATGCCAAATCAAATAAAAAAAAATATCCAAAAATCAAAAAGTTAAAAGGAAATGAATTAGTTAATTCAATAAAAAAGAAAAGGGGACTAGCACTTGATTTCGTTGCCTAAGCGAATCCTATTCACTCGTTTACTCATGGAATGAGTCCGGTGGAAAGTTCAATCAATCTTTTTTTTTCATAGACATTTTTCCTTTTGTCAAGGATCTTTGCCTCTTCTACTTTCCTGTCTAGGACTTCAATATACAAAATATATACTACTGTGAAGCATAGATTGCTGTCAACAGAGAATTTTCTTGTATTTAGATTCAAAATTAAGAAAGGGGCCTATTAAGATAAGAACTTATAAAATTGTAAAATAAGGATTAAGGGATTAGTTTGGGTTGCGCTATATCTATCAAAGAGTATACAATAATGATGGATTTGGTGAATCAAATCTATGGTTTAATAATGAACCATGTTAACTTACCATAACAACAACTCAATTCCTATCGAATTCCTAGAGTAGAATTCCTATAGGATAGAACGTATACAGGGTGTACGCATTATATATGAACGAAACATATTCATTAACTTAAGCATACTGCCTTTTTTATTTAATGAGTTGATATTAATTGAATATCTTTTTTTTTTAAGATTTTTGCAAAGGTTTCATTTACGCTTAGTCCATATCGAGTAGACCCTGTCGTTGTGAGAATTCTTAATTCATGAGTTGTAGGGAGGGACTTATGTCACCACAAACAGAAACTAAAGCAGGTGTTGGATTTCAAGCTGGTGTTAAAGATTATAAATTGACTTACTACACCCCGGAATACGAAACCAAGGATACTGATATCTTGGCAGCATTCCGAGTAACTCCGCAGCCCGGGGTTCCGCCTGAAGAAGCAGGGGCTGCAGTAGCTGCGGAATCTTCTACTGGTACATGGACAACTGTTTGGACTGATGGACTTACCAGTCTTGATCGTTACAAAGGACGATGCTATCACATCGAACCCGTTCCTGGGGAAGACAGTCAATATATCTGTTATATAGCTTATCCATTAGATCTATTTGAAGAGGGTTCTGTTACTAACATGTTTACTTCCATTGTGGGTAACGTATTTGGTTTCAAAGCCCTACGTGCTCTACGTTTGGAGGATCTACGAATTCCTCCTGCTTATTCAAAAACTTTCCAAGGTCCGCCTCATGGTATCCAAGTTGAAAGGGATAAGTTGAACAAGTATGGTCGTCCTTTATTGGGATGTACTATTAAACCAAAATTGGGATTATCCGCAAAAAATTACGGTAGAGCATGTTATGAGTGTCTACGCGGTGGACTTGATTTTACCAAAGATGATGAAAACGTAAACTCACAACCATTTATGCGCTGGAGAGACCGTTTTGTCTTTTGTGCCGAAGCAATTTATAAAGCACAAGCCGAAACCGGCGAAATCAAGGGGCATTACTTGAATGCGACTGCAGGTACATGCGAAGAAATGATTAAGAGAGCTGTATTTGCGAGGGAATTAGGGGTTCCTATTGTAATGCATGACTACATAACTGGAGGATTCACCGCAAATACTAGTTTGGCTCATTATTGCCGCGACAATGGCCTACTTCTTCACATTCACCGAGCAATGCATGCAGTTATTGATAGACAGAAAAATCATGGTATGCATTTCCGTGTATTAGCTAAAGCATTGCGTATGTCTGGGGGAGATCATATCCACTCCGGTACAGTAGTAGGTAAGTTAGAAGGGGAACGCGAAATGACTTTAGGTTTTGTTGATTTATTGCGCGATGATTATATTGAAAAAGATCGTTCTCGCGGTATCTTTTTCACGCAGGACTGGGTATCCATGCCAGGTGTTATACCGGTGGCTTCAGGGGGTATTCATGTTTGGCATATGCCAGCTCTGACCGAAATCTTTGGAGACGATTCCGTATTACAATTTGGTGGAGGAACTTTAGGACATCCTTGGGGGAATGCACCAGGTGCAGCAGCTAATCGGGTGGCTTTAGAAGCCTGTGTACAAGCTCGTAACGAAGGGCGCGATCTTGCTCGTGAAGGTAATGAAATTATCCGAGCAGCTTGCAAATGGAGTCCTGAACTAGCCGCAGCTTGTGAAGTATGGAAAGCGATCACATTCGACTTCAAGCCGGTAGATACCATCGATAAAGAAGCGAAATAGAAAGAGAAAAAATGAGTTACGAAATGCAGTAATTCTTCTTTATTCTTCTAATTGATTGCAATTAAATTTGGCTTGATCTTTTAAAAGATCGAGCCAAATTTAAATATATCTTGATACGATCATGAGACTTGACAAATCGAGATTCTTCTATATATATATATAAAATATAGAAAGGTATAATACAATAAACAAATACAAATCAAAATAGAGTATTATCATACGATAATGAAACCAAATACGCAATATTTGCAGAAAAGAGTCTTCATTTATTGGGAAAGAATCAATATACTTCTAATAATGTCGAATCGGGACCCACTAAGACAGAAATAAAGCATTGGGTCGAGCTCTTCTTTGGTGTTAAGGTAGTAGCTTTGAATAGCCATCGACTACCCGGAAAGGGTAGAATTACTCTTCAACCGGATATTCTATTCCACTTCTACTTTTAAAATTAAAGGGTATTCTGAAAGAGGTATTTCTTTCATTTTCACAATTGCTTTCTTTTGAATCCAATTTCAAGTTCGATTAGAAAGATAGAAAGGCCATGAGAATGGAAAAAGAAAAATCAAATTATCCATTACATTCATTTTTTTAGAGATATAGAATACTTTTATAGAATACTTTAGTTAGTATTATTTATCTAAAAAAAATCTTTATTTTGCAAACTCAAAAATACAATAGTCAATATTCCTTATAATAGATATACTTAATTATATCATAAGAATCTTAAGATATATTTTGAATAGATAGAAATAGTAAATTGGAATTGAGACACCTATTCTATGACAGATTTAAACTTACCCTCTATTTTCGTGCCTTTAGTAGGCTTAGTATTTCCGGCAATTGCAATGGCTTCTTTATTTCTTTATGTGCAGAAAAATAAGATTGTCTAGAACCGACGGGGCCAAATTTGCTCAATGTATTTCCAGGATCATAATACAAATATCTTTTAGTGTAAGTAATATATTAATATGATAGGGTATGTAGCTCTTTCTACACACAAATGAAAAAAAAACGTCTATGGATGCAATGCAGATATAGGCTACGAGCATAAATGCATACATATGCGTAGCCGAGTATAGCGAGTTTTTTTAAGTGGATCCAGGAATTTTTTTGAATAGAAAGTCAATGTATCTAACCAATTATTTCACAGGAGTACTAGCTGCTGAAGGCGATTTCAGAATCAAAAAAAGTAAAGTCAAAATCATTTAGCTTATTCTCTCAATTTCAATTAACCGCTGCTGGATTTAGTATATCTAATATGAATTGGCGATCAGAACACATATGGATAGAACTTCTAAAAGGTTCTCGAAAAAGAGGTAATTTTTTCTGGGCCTGTATTCTTTTTCTAGGTTCATTAGGATTCTTAGCGGTTGGGGCTTCCAGTTATCTTGGTAAGAATATGATATCCGTACTTCCATCTCAACAAATTCTCTTTTTTCCACAGGGGGTCGTGATGTCTTTCTACGGAATCGCGGGCCTATTCATTAGCTCCTATTTGTGGTGCACTATTTTGTGGAATGTAGGCAGTGGTTATGACCGATTTGATAGAAAAGAGGGAATAGTGTGCATTTTTCGTTGGGGATTCCCTGGAATAAAACGTCGCATCTTCCTTCGATTCCTTGTGCGGGATATCCAATCAATTCGAATTCAGGTTAAAGAGGGTCTTTATCCTCGTCGTATCCTTTATATGGAAATACGTGGCCAGGGGGTCATTCCCTTGACTCGTACTGATGAGAAGTTTTTTACTCCACGAGAAATTGAACAAAAAGCTGCCGAATTGGCCTATTTCTTGCGCGTACCAATTGAAGTATTTTGAGTACCAATTGCAATTTTTTTAATTTAAATTGTAAGGGTATTTTGAGTATTTATTTAAAGGAAGGAACAACCGAGGATAAGAGAAAATTGCTTCTAATTTGTTTTGTCCAAGTGAGATATATGGTCTAATATTCTTCCTTTTTCATATGAAAGGGCTTTTTTTATTCTATTTCTCTATTCCACTCCATTTAGATCTCAGAAAGAACCCAATATAATGAAATTCCACTAGTATAAAAAAGAGAAATAGATACAAACACAAGGTCTCAAACCTTGTTATAGAATTTTTGCTTCAAAAAAAAAAGAAATATCATATTCATATAGAGTAAGCGAATGAAGCGGATTCATTAACAACTCAATTTACAGATCAAAAATGAACTCAATTTACAGATCAAAAATGAAAAAAAAGAAAGCATTGCTTTCTTTCCTATATCTTGTATTTATCGTACTTTTGCCCTGGGGAGTCTCTTTCTCTTTTAACAAATGCCTGGAACTTTGGATTAAGAATTGGTGGAATACCAGGCAACCTGAAACTCTATTAACGGATATTCAAGAGAAAAGGATTCTAGAAGGATTCATAGAATTAGAAGAGCTTTTTCTCTTGGACGAAATGATAAAAGAGAAACCGAAGACACATGTACAAAAACCTCCTATAGGGATACACAAGGAAATAATACAATTGGCCAAAATAGATAATGAGGACCATCTCCATATCATTTTGCATTTCTCAACAAATATAATCTGTTTGGCTATTCTAAGTGGTTCTTTTTTTCTGGGTAAAGAGGAACTTGTCATTTTGAATTCTTGGGTTAAGGAATTCTTCTATAACTTAAATGACTCAATAAAAGCTTTTTTTATTATTTTAGTTACGGAATTTTTTCTTGGATATCACTCCACCAGCGGTTGGGAACTAGTAATTCGTTGGGTCTACAACGATCTTGGATGGGCTCCTAACGAGCTAATTTTCACTATTTTTATTTGTGGTTTTCCTGTGATTCTAAGCACGTGTTGGAAATTTTGGGTCTTTTTTTGTTTAAACCGTCTATCTCCTTCGCTTGTAGTCATTTATCATTCAATTAGTGAAGCATAATTGGCTTTTCTAATTTCTAATATTAATAAAATTAGCATTTTTCTTCCTTTAGAAAGAAAGCCCTTTTTCTTTTTAGCAAAATTCTTTCTATTTCTACTTCTACCTGCTCAAGGTATTCATCATTCCAGTACAACTGTTGCAGTAGAATGACAACAGACTCGTGTATAGGGAACTAGATTAACTTAGCTACCTATCTAATTTATTGTAGAAATTCCGGGATCCGCGATTGGACATG